ATGAATTCTAATGATTCATCAGGTGGGATGGCGGAACAAACTGGAGAACAATTTCATTTATTCTGATCGCTCATGGGGCTAACCCTACAACTTAACTATATAACTATATCTATATATTAAAAGACTATAATATTTTAATTATATTAAATTATATTAAATTAAAAGAGTAAATATTCGCCCGCGAAAGCTTTATTTTATTTGATTGCTATAATTTTTGGTGATCAAATACGATAAAAAAACAAAGGAAAAAAAAGAAATAAAGATTCGTTATAATATATAACGTTAAATTTATGTTTAGTTATATATCCAAACAAAATCGATAACTTTCGAATAGATTAGATGAAATATCAAAGAGTTCAGCGTATTATTCATTAAATAGATGAAATACATGTATAAAAATCTTTTCAATCCTTTCATTCGTGAGGAGCTGGATGAGAAGAAACTCTCATGTCCAGTTCTGTAGTAGAGATGGAATTGGAATTGCGAAACAACCATCAACTATAACCCCAAAAGAACCAGATTCCGTAAACAACATAGAGGAAGAATGAAGGGAGTATCGTATCGAGGAACTAATATTTGTTTCGGTCGATATGCTCTTCAGGCACTTGAACCCGCTTGGATCACATCGAGACAAATAGAAGCAGGGCGGCGAGCAATGACACGAAATGCCCGCCGTGGTGGAAAAATATGGGTATGTATATTTCCAGACAAACCCGTTACAGTAAGACCCGCGGAAACACGTATGGGGTCAGGTAAAGGATCGCCCGAATATTGGGTAGCTGTTGTTAAACCCGGTAGAATACTTTATGAAATGGGTGGAGTAGCCGAAAATATAGCAAGAAAGGCTATTTCGATAGCAGCGTCCAAACTACCTATACGAACTCAATTCATTATTTCGTGATAGAAATGTATAACCACAAGAAATGAAGTCTTGGAATAAAAACGCAATTGCAGGTTTCTTTTTTTTGACAAAGAATATTTCTTTTTTTTTCTTACTTAGCCCTCTTTTGCATTGAAAGAACAGATAAAAAAACGATATGATTCAACCCCAAACCTATTTGAATGTAGCGGACAACAGCGGGGCCCGAGAATTGATGTGTATTCGAATCCTAGGAGCTAGTAATCGCCGATATGCTCATATTGGTGATGTTATTGTTGCTGTGATCAAAGAAGCAGTACCAAATATGCCTCTAAAAAGATCAGAAGTCATCAGAGCTGTAATTGTACGTACTTGTAACGAACTCAAACGCGATAATGGTATGATAATACGATATGATGACAATGCTGCAGTTGTCATTGATCAAGAAGGAAATCCAAAAGGAACTCGCGTTTTTGGTGCGATCGCCCGGGAATTGAGACAATTAAATTTTACTAAAATAGTTTCATTAGCTCCTGAAGTATTATAAGATAAGACCATCAGATAGAGTTCCAATAGAGTATTTGAATGAAATAGGTTAATTAATCTTAAGGGTCATTTTAATTAATAGATTGTGTCTCACGTATATACCTTTCACTTTAATAATTAAAATTCATAAAAGATCATGTTTATTATATCCAAATTTTGAGGAACCAATAATTTTAATTCATTATGGGTAGGGACACTATTGCTGACATAATAACCTCTATACGAAATGCTGACATGCATAGAAAAGGAATGGTTCGCATATCATCTACTAACATCACTGAAAGCATTGTAAAAATACTTGTACGAGAAGGTTTTATAGAAAACGTGAGAAAACATCGGGAAAACAACAAAGATTTTTTGGTTTTAACCCTACAACATAGAAGTAATAAGAAAGGACCATCTAAAACTATTTTAAATTTAAAACGGATTAGTCGACCCGGTCTACGAATCTATTCTAATTATCAAAGAATTCCTAGAATTTTAGGCGGTATAGGGATTATAATTATTTCTACTTCTCGAGGTATAATGACAGACCGAGAGGCTCGATTAGAAAGAATCGGCGGAGAAATCTTGTGTTATATATGGTAATCCTTCTACTATCCGAATTAGATCTGAACTTTCCTATTTGTGAAAAAAAAAATAGAAAGGACGGGTTATCTAATATCACTCCTCCTCCATTAGTTGATACTTCAAGGGGGTTTTACCTGGAATGAAAGAACAAAAATGGGTTCATGAAGGTTTAATTACTGAATCACTTCCTAACGGAATGTTCCGGGTTCGTTTAGATAATGAAGATCTGATTCTAGGTTATGTTTCAGGAAGGATCCGACGTAGTTTTATACGGATACTACTAGGAGATAGAGTCAAAATTGAAGTAAGTCGTTATGATTCAACCCGAGGGCGTATAATTTATAGACTCCGCAACAAGGATTCGAACGATAACAAGAAGTCGAACGATTAGGTGGTTTTTCACTTTTACATTATATTTATGGGGATACAATTCTAGATTCAAAATTTCAAGAAACTTATTTTCTTCCAAGAAGTTGATTCGGAATTAAGTTTTAAGTTAAGGAATGACAAATATGAAAATAAGGG